ATGAAAAGTGAGGATTGTTGTATGGATTGACGACTTTATTCGACTAATGCTAAAGAAATCGGAACTCTTTATTTAGTATTTGCTATATTTGCAGGTATGATAGCTACAGGATTTTCAGTTTTAATTAGATTAGAATTATCTTCACCTGGTGTTCAATTTTTACAAGGAGATCATCAATTATTTAACGTAATAATAACTGCACATGGATTATTAATGTTATTCTTTATGGTAATGCCAGCATTAATTGGAGGATTTGGTAATTATTTATTACCTATCCACATTGGAGCTCCAGATATGGCAAACAAAAAGGAGTTCCATGGGTTAAATATAAGATATTATAACAATAAATTTAAAAATAATATATATAAGGGATATTTAGCAGGTCTATTTGAAGGAGACGGACATATTTGAATTCAAAAACCTGAACAAAAAAAGAAACATAATCCAAGATTTTGTATAACTTTTGGACTGAAAAATGAACCATTAGCTAAAAAATTATTAGAAATAATAGGATCAGGATTTATAAGATACAAAACACGAGATAATGCTTGTGTTTTAGTTGTTTCACCTGTAATAGGTTTAAAAAAAGTAGTTCATTTATTAAATGGTGAATTAAGAACACCAAAAATACATCAATTTCATAATTTAATAGACTGATTAAATAAAAACCATAATACAAATATTATTAAATTACCATTGAAAGATAGTTCTTTATCAGGAGATGGTTGATTAAGTGGATTTATAGATTCAGATGGTAGTTTTTCTGTACAACATACTAAATTAGAAAACAATGCAAAAAAAAGAAAAATATCTTGTAGATTAAGAATCGAACAAAGAATGTTAGATCCTATAACTAACAATAGTTATTTTAATGTTTTAACAGATATATCAAATTTTCTTAATTGTACATTGTTGACTAGAAAACAAAAGTCTACAGGTAATGAATACTATACTTTAACAGCTTCAAGTAAAATGTCTCTAGATGTTATAGTAAATTATCTAGAGAAATATCAACTATTTTCAAGTAAATATTTGGATTACAAAGACTGAAAAGAAATAGTTTTATTAATATTTGAAAACAAACATTATACAGAAGAAGGTATAAATAAAACAGAATCTGTCAAAAATGGTATGAATAGACAAAGAACTTACTTTACTTGAAACCACTTAAATTTATTATCTTTATAAATTACATATTATTATATTTAAACCCTAAACTAGGAAATGCCGTTAAAAAGTGTAAATTTTTTAATTATTACTTCGCTATATGCATAGAATCTCTCGATTTTGGAATTATTTTTCCAGTTAACAGATACATAGACAGCTAATTGAAGTTTAAACTTATAAAGTTGTATTTTCAACTGAATTAGTCGTAATACTTATGTATACATGGGAAGAATGTGCAGGAAACCAACAAAATTAAAAATAAAAAAACAAAAACAAACAAAAATAAAAAAACAAAAACAAAACAAACAAAAACAAAAAAAAACAAAAAATATAAAAGAAGAGGATAAATATTTAATTATATTTATTTTTCTGAATAGACTGATAATATTAAATAGAATATTATTAGATCCCTAAATTAATTAATTAATTTAGACTTTGTCACATTAACCCATTATTATATAAGAAATATAAAAAAAACAAAAATGACTAATACTTTATTATCAAACAATAATTTACTCGATTATGGTATTTTAATCGGCTGTGGACTTATCTTAGGCTGTTCTGTATATTACTTAATTAGAAGTAATTATATAGCTAATCTTCCTACAAATACAGAAGCTTTAACAAACCAAGAGATAGAAGCTATAATTAACGAAAATGCAATAACTGTAACAAATAACGAAAATATAGATGCTATAATTGACGATGATTCTGATTTTTCTACAGATGTTGATTCTCAAAGTGTATCTAATTTGGATTGGGCTAGTTTATCTGATTTTGATGAAATATTAGCTGATCAAGAATTATGGTTTTTACCATGATTTGATGGTTTACTTAATCCAGGAGAATTTATCATGCCTGATGTAGATTTTAATATTTGTCCTATTGAAGAATTAAAATTATATGAATTAAGTAGCCTATTTTCTAGAGAAATGGCTGAACATTCGGTTTCTGAAGAAGATTTAAGAGAATTAATATCTATGTTTACAGTAGAAGATTTAGCTACAAATTGAATTAATGACGCAATCCTTTGTCTTATAAAACTATTGGAATAAGTTATGAATTAGCTACAAATTTAATTCATAACTTATTCTTTTTAGTAGTATTTCTATTATTATATATGATAAATTTATCATATATAAATTTTTAATTAATTTTATCCCCTTTCATTTTTAAATATTTATTCTCTATTTGTTTGGTTTAAATTTTTAATTTTAAGTAGGTTCCTCAGAGACTACACGCGAAGCCCCTTAAATTTTTTCAATGTCAGTAATACCATTTTATTATGAAAAGACTCGGCAAGTTAAGGGTGAAGACATAGTCCGTCCAGGTAGGAAACTACTTCTTTAATTCAATTTAATTGACTTTAATAGTTGTAGAATTGAGCAATAAAGGTTTGACTTTATAGTCAAATGGTCAAAAGATTTCCAAGATTAAATAATATAAGTTTTTGATTATTACCTCCTTCATTAATCTTATTATTACTTAGTGCATTAGTAGAAAATGGAGCAGGAACAGGATGAACAATATATCCTCCATTATCAGGAATTCAAGCACATTCAGGTGGATCTGTTGATTTAGCTATTTTTAGTTTACATTTAACTGGTGTATCTTCATTATTAGGTGCTATTAATTTTATTACTACAGTTTTAAATATGAGAACTAATGGTATGAGTTTACACAAATTATCTTTATTTGTATGAAGTGTATTTGTAACTGCTATTTTATTATTATTAGCTTTACCTGTATTAGCTGGTGGTATAACAATGTTATTAACAGATAGAAACTTTAATACTAGTTTTTATGATCCAGCTGGAGGTGGAGATCCTATATTATTCCAACATCTTTTCTGATTCTTTGGACATCCTGAAGTTTATATTTTAATTATACCTGGATTTGGTATAGTTAGTCAAGTTGTATCAACTTTCTCAGGTAAACCAATCTTTGGTTATTTAGGAATGGTATATGCTATGTTCTCTATTGGAATATTAGGATTTTTAGTATGATCTCATCATATGTTCAGTGTAGGTTTAGATGTAGATACAAGAGCTTATTTTACTGCTGCTACAATGGTAATTGCTGTACCTACAGGTATAAAAATATTCTCTTGAATTGCAACATTATATGGTGGTAGTTTAAGATTTACAACACCTTTAATATTCACATTAGGATTCTTAGCTTTATTCACAATAGGAGGTGTAACTGGAGTAATTTTAGCTAATGCTTCATTAGATTTAGCTTTACATGATAGAATTAAAAAAGATCCTCATTATATTCATAAATTTTGAGTAGGCTTAATGGATGGTGATGGAAGTATTCAAGTAAATCATTGAAGATATAAAAATCTTCAATATAGATTAATTATTAAATTAAAATATTGTATTGAAAATTTAACAATGTTAAATTTAATTAAAACACATATTGGAGGAAATGTGAGAGTTATTGAAAATAATAAATTTGTTATTTGAGTAGTAAATGAAAGAAAACTTATTCATAAATTAATTAATATATTTATTTCTTATCCTCCATTAACTTCAAGATTAAGAGCTCAATTAGCATTTATGTTAGAATGTTTTCAACAAAATAATGTTGAATGATATTTAAATGCTAGAGATAATAAATATCTTAATCCAAATATAGATGTTGTTAATATTGATTATAATTATTTTAATGAATGATTATCTGGTTTTATTGAAGCAGAAGGTTGTTTTTCTATTAGAAATGTATCGAATAATCACTCATTTTCAATTGGACAAAAAAATGACAAATATATAATTGATACAATAAAACATCACTTCGATATTCAAAATGAAATTAGAAAATTAAATAATAATTTTTGATTAATTGAAATTTATAGAAAATTAACTTTAATAAAAATTATTAATCATTGTATTAATTATCCTTTACTTGGAGAAAAAATACTTTCATTTACTAAATTTAAAGATCTTTTTAAATAAGTGTCATGCTGTCTTACCACTGTGATAAAATAATTAATTTATCGGTAATATTAATTATATATTAATATTGCTAACGGTGAAACCTTTTTAATGGAAATAAGGCTGTTTCCATGCTACAAGTTAAAAAGGCAATACCGTGGAAACCAAATATATCAAATTTTAAGAGTTGTTGGTTTAAAAAACAAAAATAAGAAAAATAAGAAAAATAAAAAAACAAAATATAAAAGAGAGAATAAAAATTTCATTTTTTATAAGAACCAAAAATGTTTTTTTGAAATTTTTTTGATACAATAAAAAAAATAGAGGAGTAAATACGAAAGTTTTAAATAAATCAAATGTGATACAATCTTAATTACGATTTATTATTCTATGGTTTATATATAAGTACTACACTATTGATAGGTTTGGCTTTTTTTAGATTTAAATATGTTGCTAAAGCCTATTGTATGAGTCTAAATGTAGATCCATCATCTAATATTATTACAGTTATTCCAAATCGACAAATAAGAATAACATCAGATACAGCTATACTAAGTCCTAGACTTGAATTTCAATTACCAAACGAACAAATTCAGGAAATATTTGATTTATTTGGTACAGAAATTTCTAATCAGCTAATAACTGGTCAAAATTCAGACTTTATAATAGATACATATTTAATGCCTATAATGCAATCAAGTGATATGACTTCATTATTTTTTGAAATATTTAATCATTTTGGTTGTTAATATTCAATAGATTTTATTATAATTAATTATTTTTATAATTAATATTTTACTAAATTTTACCCCCTTTTTAATTATAATAAAATTAAAAGATAAAAGTAGAATGTTTACTTTACAAAAGCTAGTGTAATAGTAGATAGTGGTTTAGGTCATACATCGATGAGTATTATCAAAATTTCATTTTAACCAAAATGTAAATAATGTTTATATCTAACTAATATTATTAATAATGACTTTAGCCTTTTCTGCTTATACTTACAACAACTTATATACAAACAGAAATAATAGATGTTTATTTAAACCGGTGTTCAATTTTTACAAGGAGATCATCAATTATTTAACATAATTTTATTTTTCTACTTAAAAGGGATTAAATCCATTTTGGTGGATGAGGAAAAAAGGATTAAATCAAATTAGTTTTTCCCCGATAGTTTGTGAAGGATAAAACTTCACCTTAATTATATTTATTTATAATTTCGCATAGATTAATTCTTGTTAACTATTATAAATAGTTTAATTTGTTAGACGCTGTTATTTATATAAATTTATATTACTATAATGTTATTTAATTATTTATTTTTTTATTTTTTTAGATAATGGCTTAGTATTTTACAGTTTATTTACAGGTACAGTGTTAAAATCTAGTAATATAAATGAAATTGTATTAAGCATCATGAGTTGCTTTAACGGTTAATATTTAAAAAGATTATTTTATTTTAGTTAGACTTAGTCTCTTAGTTTTTAATATAAGATATAAATTTAACTTAAAATAAAAGGGTAAACAAAATAGGTAGTGTAGAATTTTATCGTCTACTTGTTTTGTTTACTACTCTTAAATTTTTTCTTATTTTTTTTTAAACAACTAAACTATAACTCTTAAAATTTGATATTGAGTAGGATCCGTAGAGACTATACGTGGTAATCGAACATTAATTAAGTTTAATTATTAGATAAGATATAGTCCGATCCTCATTGTAAAATGAGCATATTTCTATATATATTAATTATATTATATAGAAAAATTTTAATGACTTATTATGTAGTAGCTCACTTCCATTATGTATTATCAATGGGTGCTGTATTTGCTATATTTGCTGGATTCTATTTCTGAGCACCTAAAATAATAGGAAAATCATATAATGAATTATTAGGAAAAATTCATTTTTGAACATTATTTGTAGGAGTAAATACTACTTTCTTCCCTCAACACTTTTTAGGTTTAGCGGGTATGCCTAGAAGAATACCAGATTATCCTGATGCCTTTAGTGGATGAAATCAAATATCAAGTTTTGGTTCTTTAATTTCAATTATGGCTACAGTATTATTTGGTTATATTATTTATGATATTTTTGCTAATGGAAGTCCAGTTAATAATAATCCTTGAAATGTACCTTCTTATTTTACATCTACAGAACAATTTAATAATGAAACAGAAATAACTACAACTTTAGAATGAACTTTACAAAGTCCTATTCCATTCCATGCTTTCAAAATGTTACCTGTTCAATCTTAAATTGAGATTTAATATTAAGTTATATTTTAGCTTAAAACTTATTTAATTTTAAATTAACAGTTCATCTTACTAAATTTTACCCCCTTTCATTTTTAAATATTAATTAATTAATAATATTATATTAATTCTAATTTTGGTTTTAATTTATTTATAAAATAAATTTTAGTAAGAATTAATTCTAACATTCTAACAAATATTTAAAAATTAAACTTAAAATTAAAAAACAAACAAATTTGTTTTAGTATAAATTAATTATAAATAGCCATTAAATAAAAGAGCATAGTATTAATATTTTTAAATCATTAATTAATATTTAAATCTTTTCGTTTTTTAATAAAATATTATTAAATTCAATTTAAGAAAATCAAAAAATAATTAAAGACTGTAGCATAATTGGTAATGCAATTCGCTCATAATGGATGGTATAAGGGTTCAATTCCCTTCGGTCTTATTTATTTTAATAAAATTTTTAATTAAAAATAATATTATAGGGTACTTGGTCGAGTCTGGTTTATGGCGCTCGTTTTGAAAACGAGTACTTGAATAAAGTCGTGAGTTCAAATCTCACAGTGTCCGATGATTCTTTAAAGAGAATTAAAATATAAAAATAAAAAATAAAAAATAAAAAATTTTGGTTTTTATATTATATTTATTAAATCTATAATAATTATATTTTAAAAGAATTAATAATTTAATTATTTTTAATAAATGATTAAATATTAATCATATATAATTTTTTAAAAGAAGAGGATAATTATAAAAACCTCTGTAAAAGATATAATATTTGTATTTATTGTTGTTTTAAACTTAAAATCACAAAACTAATTTATGTTTTTAAAATAAAATCCCTTTAAAATATTATTTTGATTTATTATAATTTTAAAATAAAAAATCAAAAATTAAAAATAATAATAAAAAATATTATTATAAATCTATTTAATTATAATTATAATAAAAAATAATAAAAAAAAATAGACACTCTAGTCGCAAAATCGAATAAAAATCTCAAATCTAAAAATGCTTAGTTTATTATTATTAATACCTATAATAGGTAGTTTATTATTATTAACAATACCAGAAGATTCTATAGAAAATAAAATCAGAATGAAAAAATTAACATTAATAACTATGTTAATAAATTTCTTAATATCAATATATATTTGATTAGAATTTGATTCAAGTACTAGTCAATATCAATTTGTATATGAATTTCTAAAATTAAATTATTGTCATTTAAATATAGGTATAGATGGTATATCTTTATATTTTGTATTATTAACAACCTTTGTAAGTCCTATAGCTGTATTATCTAATTATAATAATATAAATAATAATTTAAAATATTTTTTAATATCATTTTTATTATTAGAAACATTACAAATAGGAGTATTTGTAGTATTAGATTTATTATTATTTTATATATTTTTTGAAAGTGTATTACCTATTTTATTTTTAATAATTATAGTATATGGTTCAGGTGAAGCTAGAATAAGATCAGCTTTATTATTATTTTTATATACTTTAGCTGGATCTTTATTTATGTTATTAGCTATACTTCAAATATATAGTTATGTAGGATCAACTGATTTTCAAATAATATCATTATCTGAAATTAATTTAGATAGTCAAAAAATCTTATGATTAGGATTCTTTATAGCTTTTGCAGTAAAAACTCCATTATGACCTTTAACAGGTTGATTATATAGAGCTCATGCTGATAGTCCTTTAGCTGGTTCTATATTATTAGCTGCTACTATATTAAAATTTGCTACTTATGGTTATTTACGAGTTTTAATTAATTTTTTACCCGATGCTACTAATTATTTTTCTCCTTTAGTTCAAACTATTGCTATTATAACTTTAATTTATGCTTCTTTAGCTACAATTGTTCAACAAGATACTAAAGCTTTAATTGCTTATTCAAGTGTTGCACATATGAGTGTTGTTATATTAGGTTTATTTTCTAATACAATTCAAGGTATTGAAGGTGCTATTTTATTAGCTTTAGCTCATGGATTTGTTTCTCCTGCTTTATTTATTTGTGTTGGAGGTATAATTTATGATAGAACAGGTACTAGAATAATTCATTATGTTAGAGGTTTAGTAACTTATATGCCTGTATTTACTATATTATTTTTCATTTTCACATTAAGTAATACTGGTATACCGTTAACTTTAAATTTCTTAGGTGAACAATTATCTTTAATTGGAATATGAGAAAGAAGTCCTATAATTGCAGCTTTAGGTGCTACTGGTATTGTTCTATCTGCTATTTATTCTATTTATTTATATAATAGAATTTCTTATGGTACTTATTCTCCTCATTTAAAACCTATTAAAGATATTTCTAGAAGAGAATTTATTTTATTAATAACTTTATTAATTCCTACTGTTTTATTAGGTATTTTCCCTAATGTAATATTAGATGGTTTACATTTTTCTATTTCTACTTTACTTTTTAATGTTTAATTCTTATAGTAGAATTTAATTTATTATTTAACTTTAAATTTTACCCCCTTTTTAATTATAATTATAATTATAATTTTATTTTGTTTTTCCTTAATTAAATATATAATTAAAAATAAAAGAGCATAGTATTAACGGTTAGTATGGCGATCTTCAAAATCATTGGTAGGTGTTCGAATCACCTTGCTCTTGTTTAAATTTGTTTTATTAATTTATTTTTATTGTTTTTATTAATTTATTCACTATTTTTATTCTTTTTAAAATAAATAAATTTTAATTCATAAAATTAAGGGATGTTAGCTTAATTGGTAGAGTTTCTAATTGTCATTTAGAAGGGTTCCAGTTCGAATCTGGAATATCTCGCTTTATATTATTTAAATAAAAAAACAAAATAAAATTAAAATAATGACATGATAATATATAATTTTATTTATTAAAACACAAAAAGAATAATTAAATTTATAATAAATTAATTATTAATTATTTAAAATAATAGTCTTATTTAATAGTTAAAAAATTAATTAAATAAATTTATTTTATTAAAAATTTTATTAAATAATTGTCTTCGTTATTAAAATATTTTTAAATTGTACAAAAACAAAAATATTTTAATACTAATTTTAGAAACCAAAAAAAAAATAAATTAATTAAAATGAAAATAAATACAAAATTAATTAGTATAAATACTAATAATATTGGTTTAATCTTAATATTAAATTATTTAATATTATTAAATTATAATATTAATATATTAATAGCATTAGTAACATTTTTAATAATAAAAATTTTTTTAAATAATTATAAACAAAATAAAATAAATTATAATGATTCTTGCTTATTATTTAAAATTATATTTCTAAATATTTTAATATATTATTTATTTTATATTTATTTAATAAATAGTGTAATTTATATGGATAGTACTGAATATTTAACTTTATATAATAATATATATATTAAAGGTTTAAATTCTTTAGTTGAAAATTATGGAGAACTTATTGCTTATGCTGTAGGAGTAAAATTATCTAGTATTTATTTAAAAATATCACCAACTGAACCAACATTTTATTTTCATTTTGGTTTAGGTGTAGGACCTACTTTAGATTTAACAGTTCACCAAGAATTATATGATTCACCTGGAGATTCTAGTTTTAAAAATTATGTTTTATTAACTGTTGAAAAAGTTGAAGATCATATTAATTTTCTTAAAGATATGGTACCTTATCATCATAAACATTATAAAATATCTAAAATGACAAATATGGAAAATAATACTACTATTATAAGTGGAGATGCTCCAACTAATATTAATGTAGTTAACATTCATTGTTCTTTAGAACCTGGAGATATTTGTGTGAATTTTTTTAACTTTATTGAAAATTTAATTTTTTTTACCTCAGTTATTTTTTATTTTTTATTTTTAAGTTTTTTATTTATTTTTTTAATTATTAAAATTATTAATTTTATTAAATTTATTAGATTTATTAAAATTTTATAATATTCTAATTAGAATATTTATTTAGATTTTTTATCTCTTTATTCCTTTTTTTTAATATTAATTAAATTTAAATTTTATTATTAAATAATTATATTATTAAAACACACACAAAATGAAAATAATATTATATTTTATATTTTTACCCCTTATTAATTTTAAAATAAGTTAATTTATATATATAAAAGTATAATAAAAATAATTAAATAATTTTGTTTTTGTTAATTTAATTAAACAAAATAAAAAAAAATTAAAAAAAAAATTAATTTAAAATTAAACGAGTATAGTTAAGTTGGTATAATCTCTACCTTCCAAGTAGATGTGATCAGTTCGAATCTGATTACTCGTATTTATATTAATAAAATAAATTAATTATTTTTATTAAAATGAATTCTAAAATTAAATTAAAATAATAAAAGTGTATGTTATTATAAATATAATATACTTTAGACGCTATTTTATAAATATTATTAAAAAAAATGTTAGCAGCAGCAAAATACATTGGTGCAGGTTTAGCTTGCTCAGGTTTAATTGGAGCTGGAGCAGGAATTGGTTTAATCTTCTCTTCATTAATCGCTTCAACAGCTAGAAACCCTCAAATAAGAGGTCAATTATTCAGTTTTGCAATCTTAGGATTCGCTTTAGCTGAAGCTACTGGGTTATTCTCTTTAATGATTGCTTTCTTATTATTATATTCTTAATTATATTAAGAAATATTTAATATTATTTGACAATTCATTTAAATATTTTAACCTTATATGAATTAAATAATTCATTTAATATTTTATCAAAGAATTAATTTAATAAAATTAATTAATTTCTATAATTTACCCCCTATTAATTTTAAAATATAAAAGAATCTGATTTTTTGTTGTTTTTAAACAAAACAAAATAGTCTTAAAGACTAAATAAAGCGCTTTGTTTAGTAATAAGACTAGTAATAATAGGGGGTAAATGACTTAAAAATGAAAAAAAGCAAAATAAAATTGATGAAATAAGATTTCACAATGCTAATTAAATAAATAAATTATTTACTACTTCCACCCTGTGGTAATAGAATTTATAATATCTGGGTTAGGTATTATTTCCATATTAACCGGAGGGATCATTTCCATATTAACAGGAGGAATTGGTAAAATAGTTGTAGCTGTACTAGCTCCTACCGTTAAAATTGAAGAGGAAGTTGCTGTTTGAGATGTGTTATCTAATACAGAAGTATGGCTAAAGTATTCTGTATTAGATGTATCAGGTGTAGGAGTTTTAATAGAAGTTGCATCTGAAGCCAATTGAGATGGCGTATTTGAATAGTTTTCTCAAGCATCAGTAAGAAAGAAAAAATGAGGTGATTATTGTGATAACGCGAAAAAACAAAAAAACAAAACAAAATAAAAAAAAACTAAAATATATTAAATAAATTAAAAATAATATAGACTATTTTATTAAATAATCTTTATTTTTATTAAATACAAAAATAAAAGATTTAAAAGAAGAGGATAATATTTAATTATATTTATTTTTCTGAATAGACTGATAATATTAAATAGAATATTATTAGATCCCTAAATTAATTAATTAATTTAGACTTTGTCACATTAACCCATTATTATATAAGAAATATAAAAAAAACAAAAATGAATCAAAAAACTAATTTAAATATTAAATTAAGTCCTATCTATGGTTTATCTCTGTTAAAAAAACATATAAATAAAGGAATAACTAACATCTCTGTAGAAAATATAATACATCAATATAAGAAAATAGAATTAGAAAGTAAAAAATATGTTACTAGTAAAAAAGCTAATAAAAAATTACAAACAATAACTGAAGTAAGTGATATGATAATTAATTCTAATAAATCTCAATTAAATTTATTAAATAAAAATCAATTAAATTTAAATTTATCTAAATCAGAAAATTTAAATAATGAATTGACTAAACCAATATTAAATGAATCAAAATCAATATTAATGAATGAACAACAATATATAAGATTACTTAGTCCATTTAATTCTAAATTAGCAAATTATACTAATCATATATATACCTTTACTAATAGACCTTATAAAAAAATAAATAAAAATTTAAATAATATTTATACAATATGTAAATCAGCCTTTCTTAATATGTCAAGTATAATAAGTAAACCAATAGTATTAATTAATCCAAATTTAATAAAAATTACATTATTTTATTATTGAAAACCTTTAAGAAAAAAATATTACAATAGTAATTTACATTCTAATTTTTTTATTTTATATTGTAATAAATTAGAAAAATTAGTTAATTTATTAAGTAAATTATTTAAAAAATCAGTAGAATTAGAATTAATAAGAATTTATTCACCACAAAATGAAAGTAATATATTAGCTAATCTTATTGGTATATTAAGTAATTTTATTAAATTTAGATCTATTCATATGAAATTATTTAAAGTAAGTAAAACTAAAAATCTTAATAAAGGATTTAATAATAGATTTAGTAATAATAAAATACCTTCTTTTTTATCTGGAATTTATTTAAAATTAGCAGGTAGAGTTTTAACACAAAAATTACAAAGAAGAGTTAAATCTAAAATAGTTCAAAAAGGTAGTTTAGCTAGAACTACAGCTAGATTAATTAATACTAATAGATTTGTTAATAAAAATAAAAGAGGTACATTCAGTATTACTATTAAAACTGGACATATTATTAATGATTAATTCTTATTTTTTTAATTTAAATTATTATTCTTAAATTTACATATATTAAAAATATTATTTATTATATAATTTTTATAATTTTAATTTTATACTTCAAATGTTAGTATTTTAAGATTTGAAGAAGTTTGCTTCTTCAATTTATTTGAGGCTATACTTGCTCTTTGTATACACAAGCATTAATTGATTTCCAATTTAATTTGGATTATAAATTCCATTATTTAATTTTTAAATTTAAAAAAAATTAATGTTTTATTTTAATTATTTTAATAATCTTTAATAATAATTTCATTTTAACCATTTTACCCCTTATTGAATCATAAAATATTAGTAGACAACTATTTAATATTTAAGTGTTTTACAACAAGCCACTATTGAAGAAGCAAACTTCTTCAAATCTTAAAATACTAACATTATATAAGAATGTTATAAAAGAGATGTAAATTTTTAATCATTAAAAACAAAAAAATTATATCATTGTATAAGGATGTTATAAAAGAGATGTTATTTTTTAATCATTTTAATATAAAATGACATCTTAAGTAACTATTCATATCTAAATTAAATTTAGATATAATAAAAAATTAATTAATTTTATATTAAAATTTAAATTAATTTTTATATTAAAAATAAATATAACATCTAAAAAATAAAAACAAAATTAAAATATATTAAATAAATTAAAAATAATATAGACTATTTTATTAAATAATCTTTATTTTTATTAAATACAAAAATAAAAATTAATAATTACACTTTAGTATTAAAAAAAATATAAAAAAAAGAAATGAATCAAATAAAAATAAATAGAAATCAATTTCAAGCTTTTCCCTATCACTTAGTTGATCCTTCACCATGACCTATTTTAGTTAGTTTTTCCTTATTAAGTTTAACTTTAGGTGCAGTTATGTATATGCAAGGTTTTACTCATGGAGGACAATTATTAAGTTTAGGGTTTACTTTAACAGTATTTGGTATGATACTTTGATTTAGAGATATTATAACAGAAGGTACTTATTTAGGACATCATACAATACAAGTTCAAAAAGGTTTAACTATAGGAGTAGTATTATTTATTATTAGTGAAGTTTTTGCTTTTTTAAGTGTATTTTGAGCTTTCTTCCATTCTAGTTTATCTCCAACAATCGAAATAGGAGGAGTATGACCACCACAAGGTATTACACCCTTAGATCCTTTTGCAATACCATTATTAAATACTATTTTATTATTATCATCTGGTGCATTTGTAACTTATGGTCATCATGCTTTAATTCAAGGAGATAGAAAAGGAACTATCTTAGGTACATTATTAACAATAATTTTTGCTATTATATTTACTGCTTTACAATATTATGAATATTCAGAATCAAGCTTTACAATGAGTGATTCAGTATATGGAACAGTATTTTATGCTACAACTGGTTTACATGGGTTACATGTTATTATTGGTACATTATTTATTTTAGTAGGTTTTATTAGAATAATTAATTATCACTTAACTGATACACATCATCAAGGACATGAAGCTGCTATTTTATATTGACACTTTGTAGATGTAGTTTGATTATTCTTATTTATAGCTGTATACTACTGAGGTGGTAACTAATTTATAATTAAGATTGAATATTCTTAAAAACAAATAAGAATAATCAATAAATCATAATTTATTAATTATCTTTATTTTAAAATTCTTATCCCCTTTCATTTTATTAATTTATTTATAAATAATAATAATTAAATTAATAATCCGCTAAACAAATACTAGTTTATTTGTAATTAGCAAGTAATATTTTATATGTGTTTTTTTTTAAATTATAAAATATTAGACAATTAATACAAGTCCCAAAGGGTATATCATACAATAATACTATGAATTTATCATTATTTTTATTTTTAATAGGTATATTAGGTTTTATTTTAAATCGAAAAAATATAATATTAATGATTATTGCTATAGAAATAATGTTATTAGCAGTAACTATGTTATTATTATTATCTAGTTTTAGTTTCGATGATGGAATAGGACAAATATTTAGTATATTTATAATCTCATTAGCTGGTGCTGAATCAGTAATAGGATTAAGTATTATTGTAGCAGTTTATAGAATAAAAGGAAATATTTTAATTAGACAAGAAACTTAATGTATTTAACAATATTAATTTTACCTTTATTAGGTTCATTTGTATCAGGATTTTTAGGTCGAAAAATAGGAGTAACAGGATCTCATATAATAACTTGTACTTGTTTAATTTTATCTAGTATATTAGCAACTATTGCTTTTTATGAAGTAGGATTATGTTCAAGTCCAGTAAAAATTTCTTTATTTAATTGAATAGATTCAGAATATATGACTATATCTTGAGAATTTTTATTTGATCAATTAACTGTATCAATGTTTATTCCTGTATTATATATATCTTCATTAATTCATATATTTTCAACAGATTATATGGCTGAAGATCCTCATAATCAAAGATTTTTCTCTTATTTATCTTTATTCACTTTCTTTATGTTAGTTTTAGTATCTGGAGCTAATTATTTTGTAATGTTTGTAGGTTGAGAAGGTATTGGAATTGTATCTTATTTATTAATTAATTTCTGATTTACTAGAATACAAGCAAATAAAGCAGCAATATTAGCTTTAACTATGAATAGAGTAGGAGATATGGGATTAAGTATTGGATTTTTTGCATTATTTGCTTTATTTGGATCTTTAGATTATGCTACAATATTTAGTTTAGTTCCATTTATGAATGAAACAGCTATAACAATAATAGGTTTATTACTTTTAACAGGAGCTATGGCAAAATCAGCTCAAATACCTTTACATTCTTGATTACCTGGTAGTATGGAAGGTTTTAAAGGTGTTAAAAATTATATTTCTATAATTATTTATATTATATTTTTTTATATTTATATTTATATTTATTCAGATCACTCATACGATTTTAAATACTCATCTTTGTTACCCATTTTTAGTTCTGTATCTACATCCACATTACATACTATTACTGGAAATGTGTTAGGTGACGGATCTTTTAGTCTTTCTAAAGTTAACAAAGGTGAAGGTAAATATAGAGTTATTTTCTTAGTAAAACCATATATACATATAGACTTTTTATATAAATTAGGAATATAATTGTTTTAAATAGGGCCTTCCTTAAACTTCACTATATGCTGGAACACCCTAAAGCTTTAAGTACTCATCATAGTCATGGTAGTTAAAATCTTAAAGATAGTACAATGGGCAATCAGCAGGAAACCAACAAAGTTACACACTTTTAATTTTAATAAAATAAAAAATATTTTCATAAAAAACCAAAAAAGAAAGAAAAAAACAAAATATGAAAATTATAAAATTACTCCCTTTTCTTTAAAAGTGTAAGCAAAAAACAAAATTAGTTTTGAAGAGATATTCTTAGTATTACATCTAAATTTATGATATTTAATTAATTATAATAAGGTCTTTTAGTATAATGGTCGTACAGCAACCCTTCAAGTTGCTAGTGCCAGTTCGAACCTGGTAAAGACTATATAATTTTTATAAGTATTAATATCTTTTTAATAAAAACAAAAACATTTTTTATAACTTAAATTTTTAAATTATTTAAAATTATAAACAAAATATATTATTTAAATTATAATATTTTCTTATAATAGTTATTCGTTATTAAATTTTTAAACAAAAAAATAAATAAATAATTTAATACTAATTTTAGAAACAAAAACAAAATCAATACAATAATGAACATAAGTTTATTTTTTGAAACTATATTAATTTTATTTGCTATCTTAGCTAGTAATGGAATTATTTATAGTCTTACTTTATTTAAGTTAAATAAACAAAATTCTTCTAAAAATATATCTGTTATAACAAATAGTTCAGAAAAAGATGGATTAGCTCTTACAGCATTAATAGCATCTAATCATATTAGATTAACTTCATCAGAATCAAGTTCATCTCAAAGTTTAAGTGTAACTTCATCAGAATCAAGTTCATCTCAAAGTTTAAGTGTAACTTCATCAGAATCAAGTTCATCTCAAGATATATTTGATAATGATAATTGAATAGATTCAGCAATAAATTTACCTCAAGATATATTAGATATTATAAGTTGAACAGATTCAGAAATATGAGCAGAGATTCATACTGAAAATTCAAATTTGTTAAGTACAAATGAAGAAAATTTACATTCTAATGTAGATGTATTTGAGGATTTTTCTGCCTTAGATAGTCTAACTATATTAGATTCTCAAAGTTTTGAACAATGAAGGGAGATTGCAATGGATTTTTCAGCACTACCTGTTAATTCTCCAGCCGGTGTACTTCAAACATTCAAATTTGAAGAATTAAATATCCTTTATAGTCAAGATATTATTCAGTATGCTATAACTCAAACAGAATTAAGACTTATAATTGAACATTTTCCAGCAATGAGTTTATTTGATCCAGATATTAATCATTTGATTCTTACTATAATGTCTTATTATCATTTATAGTTAAAATCTTAATGATTTTATTAAATCTTAAATTTTTATATTTATTATTTATATTTTATTAAAATTTTACCCCCTTTTTTTTGGTAATATACCATTAAGGGAATAAAAGAGTAAACATGACAACAGTTTAAGATTTATTCTTTGTTTGTTATGTTTATCTTACTCTTAAAATTTTATTTAAGATTATAATTGCCTTATGCTTCATTATAATCGGTAAATGTCAAATAATTATTTTGTTGATGTTTTTCTTTTCTTTTCTTTTCAATTTCAAATTAATTATTTAAAGTGTAACTTTAAGTAGGTTCCTCAGAGACTACACGTGAAGCTCATATTAATATATGATGAAGATATAGTCCGATCAATAAAGAAATTTATTGTTAACACAGATGCCAACACCTGTATCAGCTTTAATTCATGCAGCTACTCTAGTTACTGCTGGATTATATTTATTATTAAGATCATCACCTTTATTAGAATATAGTAGTACAGCTTTATTAGTTATAACTTTAACTGGAGCAACTACAGCTTTCTTTGCAGCTACTTGTGGTTTAGTTCAAAATGATTTAAAAAGAATAATTGCTTTTTCAACAATAAGTCAATTAGGATATATGGTAATGGCAGTAGGTTTAAGTCAATATAATGTAGCTTTAATGCATGTTATTAATCATGCTTTCTTTAAAGCTTTATTATTCTTAGGTGCTGGTGCTGTTATTCATAGTTTTTCAGATCAACAAGATATAAGAAGATTAGGAGGTTTAATTAATTTTTTACCATTTACTTATACAGCTATGTTAGTAGGATCATTATCATTATTAGCTACACCATGATTAACAGGATTTTATAGTAAAGATTTAATAATAGAATTAGCTTATGGTCAATATAGTTTTAGTGGTACTTATGCTTTCATTTTAGGAAGTCTAACAGCTGGTTTAACTGCATTTTATTCATTTAGATTAATATGTTTAGTATTCTTAACTGTACCAAATGGACCAAAACAATCTTATTTAAATGCTCATGAAGCAAATAATAAAGTAATTATTCCATTATTTTTATTAGCTTTATTTAGTATATTCTTTGGATTTATTTTCTCTGATTTATTTGTAGGAATGGCTAGTGATTTCTTTGGTAATGCTATATTTATTAAACCTAATAATATTTCTTTAATTGAAGCTGAATTTAGTTTACCTTTAATTATTAAATTATTACCTGCTTTATTATCATTATTTGGTGCTAGTTTAGCAATATTTTTATATCATAAAAGTCCAACATTTATTATTGATTTAACTGATAATTTCTTTGGACAAAAAATATATACTTTCTTTAATGGTAAATATTTCTTTGATATAATTTATAATAATTATATAATTAATAAAGGTTTAGAATTAGGTTATACTATATCTAAAGTATTAGATAGAGGTATAATAGAAATGGTTGGACCTTATGGACTATCTCAAACTTTAACTAATACTGGAAAAAATATTAGTAAATTAGATACTGGAGTTATAACTACCTATTCTATTTATATTACTTTATCTTTACTTTCTTTAATTTTCATAATTTTTGCTCCTATTTTAATAGATACTTCTTTATTAAATGAAATAAGATTATTTATTATTTATATAGCTGCTTTAATTATAATTTTATCTCCTTCTAATATTAAATCTTAAATTTTTATATTTATTATTTATATTTTATTAAAATTTTACCCCCTTATCTAATATTTTTAATTTTACATTTTTTATATTATTAATTTAATATTAATTTATAACATGAACATAATTTATTAATATAAATTCAATCAAGGTCTCATTTAATAGAATTTTATTATTATTAATTTAATAATAAATTTCAAAATTGCTTATAACGCAGAGACAGTTCTCTAAAAATTTCTAAGAGATCCTCATATTTTTATTAAATATTAATGCCTCAATTAATACCATTTTATTTTGTTAACCAATTTTCATTCTCATTTTTAACTTTACTTACTTTAATTTATATTTTTTCTAAATATGTATTACCATTATTTACTTTCCAACAAGTAATAAGAATGTATATTACTAAATTAAGTAATAAATCTTAAATTAAAACTATTATTTAATATTCTTTAATTTTTAATAATATTAATTAAACATAATATTATTTATATTAATTATAATTTACCCCCTATTTAATTTTATTTATTTTTTATATACTATATATTTAAAAGAATACTATATTAAACTAAATTAAAATAAATAAATATAGTTAAGATTTTAATATTTAATGAAATTATTATTAATATAATAATTTTTATTTTAAATATATGAAATAATTGAATAAGGCGAATCTTAGAATACTTTAAATTTATAATATTAATAAATTATACAAATAAATTCTAAAGTATTAATATTAATAAGTTATATATTATAAATTTTATATTTTAATTATTTAATATAATATTAAAAAAAAAATTCAAACCAAAATTTAAATTAAAATTTAAAAGTAGATTAGTATTAAACTAAGAGAGATTAAAATTAAAAAATAAGAAAAATGTTTTTATCAATATTAAATACAATATATAACGATGCTCCTCAACCATGACAAATAGGATTTCAAGATAGTGCTGCACCAGGATATACTGGAATAGTAGAATTACATAATACTATTTTCTTCTATTTAATAATTATCTGTATTGGAGTATTTTGAGTTTTAGGTTCAACTATTTATTATTTTAATAATAAAAATTCACCTATTGTTCACAAATATTTAAACCATGGTACATTAATTGAATTAATCTGAACAATAACACCAGCTTTAATATTAATAGCTATAGCTTTCCCAAGTTTTAGATTATTATATTTATTAGATGAAGTAATATCACCTACAATTACTATTAAAGTAGTAGGTCATCAATGATATTGAAGTTATGAATATTCTGATTATGTAACTGAAAGTGGTGAATCTATAGAATTTGATTCATATATGATTCCTGAATCTGATTTAGAATTAGGGCAATTTAGATTATTAGATGTAGATAATAAAGTAATAATACCTGTAGATTGTCATATTAGATTAATTATTACTGGAGCTGATGTAATCCATTCTTTCGCTATACCTTCATTAGGACTTAAAATTGATGCTGTACCAGGAAGATTAAATCAATCTTCTATTATAGCTGAAAGAACTGGAACATTCTATGGTCAATGTAGTGAAATTTGTGGAGTATGACATGGATTTATGCCTATTGTTGTTGAAGCTGTTTCTGTTCAAGATTATTTAGCTTGAGTTGATCAAGCTAATAGTTAATTTTATATTTATATATTTTTTTTATATTTATATATTAAACACTATAATATTTTAGTTTTAAAATATTAATTATTTTTAATAATTACCCCCTATTAAATTTATTATTAATAGTATTTTATTAATTATAATAAAAACAAAAAACAAAAATATAAAAGTATTAAAATTTAAATCTATTTTTTACAATTTTGTATTTTTCAAATAATAAAAAAAATGTATTTATAATTATAAATAAATATTTTAAAAAAAGCCTATAATTTAATGGTAGAATGATTTCTTGATGAGAAATTCATAGAAGTTCAAATCTTCTTGGGCTTATATATATCTTAGTCTATTAGACTTATTATAATAATAAACAAAATTTATATAAATTATTTTTGTTTTGTTTTTAAAAAAATTGTAAATTAATTACATTGTCAGAATATTTATACAATAGCACCTGCTTTAATATTAGAAATTTTAATAAAATATTAACAAATTTCTATATATTAAGATAATATTGTTATCAAGTGAGTAGTTATAATAATTTAATTATTTTTAATAATTACCCACTATAAAATTTATTATTAATAAATTATCAATTATTATTATATTAAATTTATAATAAATTAATTATATATTAATTTATATAATGATTCAAACTACAAAATTAAAATATATATTTATTATCTAAAATTTTATAAATTTAAAATATCATAAATTATTTAAGATAATTCTATAAACTATTTTTTAAAATAGGGTATAATATACCATAAATTAATACTTTATAATAAATTTCGAAAAAATCACCAATCAAAAAATTAAATTAGATATAATAATTTAATTTTAGTTTAAAAAATTTGAAAATAAATAAAAGATCAAAAATTAATAAAGAATATTAATTAAAATTCACAAAATTAAATACAAATGAGATTATTAAAAACTAATGTATTATTAAGATTATTAAATTCTTATATTGTAGATTCACCTCAACCAGCTAATATATCTTATTTATGAAACTTTGGTTCATTATTAGGAACTTGTTTAGTAATACAAATTTTAACTGGAGTATTTTTAGCAATGCATTACCAACCTCATGTAGATTTTGCTTTTAATAGTGTAGAACATATAATGAGAGATGTTAATGCTGGTTGAATATTAAGATATACACATGCTAATGTAGCTTCATTCTTCTTTATTTTTGTATATGCTCATATAGCTAGAGGATTATATTATAGTTCATATAAATCACCTAGAATATTAGTTTGAAGTATAGGAGTAATAATATTAATATTAATGATGGCTATAGCCTTTTTAGGATATGTATTACCTTATGGTCAAATGAGTTTATGAGGTTTCTTTAATAAGCCTCAAATGTATAATTTATTTTTAATTTGTTTATCTTTATTGCTAATAACACCTATTTATTTAAATAATAAACCTAAAGTAAGTAGACTTAAAGGTATTTATAGAATAGGGCCACACAATAAAGATATAATCTCTATTATCTTTGGATCTCTACTTGGAGAAGCTCACGGTGAAAAAATATTATTAGGAATAGGAACTAGAATTAGTTTTCATCAAGAAGCTGTTCATGTAGAATATATGTTGTTCTTACATAAACTATTCTCTGAATTAGGTTATTGTAATCCTAAATTACCTGTTATTACAACAAGATTGGGTAGTAAAGGTAAAATAAGAAAAATAGTAAGATTTTCAACTTGAACTTATACTAGTTTCAATTGAATTTATGATCTATGATACAATAATAAAATTAAACATGTACCAGAATGTATTGATCAATATTTAACTCCTTTAGCTTTAGCCATTTGAATTATGGATGATGGGGCTAAAGTAGGTCAGGGTTTAAAATTTTGTACTAATTCTTTTTCTTATAATGATTGCTTACTACTTATAAAAGCTTTAAATAGTAATTTTAATCTCAAAGCTTCTATTCAATCTGCAGGGAAAAAAGATCAATATTTAATTTATATTTGAAAAGAATCTATGACAGATCTTATAAAAATAGTATCTCCTTACATAGTACCTGAAATGAAATATAAATTAAATTAAAAAATAAATTATACATAGTTATAAAGTTAAATATAAAGCAATTTTTACTAAAAATTTATATAGAGAACTTTATAGCGATACTGATGAAAACAGGTCAAAGATGTTTGTTTGGCATTAAGACCGTCGGTAGAGTAAACTATCGCGACAGACTGGCTCATCGGTGGGTGTCTGAAATGATGCTTAATGTACAGTCGGAATCTTTATTCATTATATAAATATGAAATTATAAATTTCTTTTAATGAAGCACAAGGCATTATATCTGTAAAATAAAAATTTATTATACAATTATTTTTGAATAAAATAATTATAATGTACATGATTTACTTGTTTTAAACATTTCAAGCTTAGGCTAGAATAGGTAAATTAAAGATTTGGCAACAGTAATTACTAATTTATTATCAGCAGTACCTTTTTTTGGACAAGATTTAGTAGAATTAATTTGAGGAGGATTTAGTGTAAGTAATGCTACACTTAATAGATTTTTCTCTCTTCATTTTTTATTACCATTCTTATTAGCTGCTTTAGTAATAGCTCATTTAATGGCTCTTCATACACATGGATCAAATAATCCTAATGGTATCTCTTCTAATGGAGATAGATATGCAATGCATCCTTATTTTACATTTAAAGATCTTGTAACTATCTTTGCATTCTTTTTAGCTTTATCTGTTATAGTTTTCTTCTATCCTAATTTATTAGGACATAGTGATAATTATATTCCAGCTAATCCAATGAGTACACCCTCTTCAATAGTACCTGAATGATATCTTTTACCTTTCTATGCTATTTTAAGATCTATTCCTAATAAATTATTAGGAGTATTAGCTATGTTTGGTTCATTATTAATATTATTAATTTTACCTTTAACTGATGTATCAAGAATTAGAGGTAGTCAATTTAGACCAGCTATGAAATTAGCTCAATGATTCTTTATTGTAAATTTTGTAATATTAATGTGAATTGGTTCTCAACATCCTGAAAGCCCTTTTGTAGAAGTAGGACAATTTGCTACTACATTCTATTTTGCTTGATTCTTAATTATTGTACCTATTGTTGGTTTAGCTGAAAATACTTTAATGGATTTAGCTACTGATAAAATTAAATAATTTAATTATTTAATGCTTATTATGATTATAAATTTATAACAATTTATTTATTATTTTTGTTTTATATTTTACCCCCTTTTTGAGCACGAGGTAAAAAAACAAACCCTTGATTTTTCTTTTAGTTCTATAAATATTAAATTATTTAATTTTATTTGGAAAGTTTAAGGTTTGTAATTCATGATTTTTGTTTTTGTTTTTCCTACACCATTTAAAGATGCAGTAAAACAATGACAAGCATTACAAATAATTATAATATACCATTTAACAATGAAGATGTTTCTAAATACGACTTAAAACTAATTGAACTTATAAAATATTTAATTAAATTAGATGAAGATTTATCAGATGTATTAATTGAATTTCTCTATAATTAAATTAGTTCTCCTAAATTAAAAAGTGCTATTGTAAAAATTAAAACTTAAATTCTACTATACAAAAAGTTGAAGTAATACAGCAAGTAATGTTAGAGATAAAACTGTTGAAGCTAATTAAATTTAAACTCAATGAAAATAATTTAATATAAATAAATCAAATTAAAATACTTAAATTTATATTAAGTTTCATTAAAGAAATAAAATCTCCCTCCAATAAAGAATCAAATGGTTTATTAAGAATTTAAAAGAGTATTGTATTAATACAAAAAAGTAATTAAATATTATTAATTTTTTATATAATTATTTAAAACACAAAATTAAATTAAAATTAAAACTTAAAAATTATAAAAATAAGGTAGAATTAGTTTAATTGGCAAAATAACGTTTTGTGGCGACGCTGTTCAGAGTTCAAATCTCTGATTTTACCCTAAATTATTATTAATTGTAATATTTAATATTAATTAAATTAATAAATAAATTTAATATTATTTATATTATATTTTTAATTAAGAATGAGTTATGATATCTAAACCTGTAAAATTAATATTGAAATATTATTATAAAATAAAAATATATTAATTTTAAGTTAAGGTCCTAGGTCTATAAAGAAACTTTTATTTTAATAATAAGTTTATTTTATAATTTAATTGTATATAATAAAATAGAATAATCTATGGATAATAAAATAGAAAAATATTCATTTAATTAATAATATATTATTTTATCAAACACTTTAGTAATTAAATTTTAAGAATTAAATAAATTATTTTAATATTTAATTTGTTTATTTGATATTATTAATTAAATGAGATATCTTTAATTCCTATATTCAGACTTATAAATATTTAGAATGAACCAGCAATATTATATTTTTAATAAATTTATTATATTTATATATTAAAATAATAAAACTTATTTTTGAATAAAATATATGAACAGAATTAGTTTCGGAGATATTTTTCTAACTCATTTGATTTTTATAATTAACTAATTAATATAATATTTTTATTAAATATAAAAAGAATTAAATCAAATAGTTTTATATAATAAATTTATTAATTTTTTGTTTATTTAAATTCTATTAATAAGAGAGTTAAATAATTAATTTTAAATAAAAATTCAAGATAAAATTATTAAATATTTTGATTATATTTATTTATTAATTAAAATAAAATGATTAAATTAAAAAATTTCAGCTGAAATAGTTTAAATGGTTAAAACTTACCATTCATGACGGTAAAACAAAGGTTCAATTCCTTTTTTCAGCTATATTTAAATTTTTCTAAATAAAATAATAAAACTAAGCGTAGAAAATAAATCTTATTTAGATTAATATCAGAGTCAAATATTAAAATTATAATGAAAGAAGTCCTCCTAAGAGGGCAAACTTCAACGGACTATAAATGATGGTAAATATATTAAAAAGAAATTTTAAATAATATTTTTAAACAGTCTATAAATATTTTATTTTAATGAATTTAGTAAAACTAATATTATTTTATTAAAATAGATAGTTTTAAATAAAAAGTAAACACTAAAAGTATAGATGACAATTTAGTATAAACATCAAAGTAATTTAAAGGAATTATTAAGGATAACTAGCAAATTTATTAAAAAGGAGGTCATAACCAAAAGCCACAAACTCATTAATTAAAATTAATAGTAAGCAAATTGTGGCGATCCTAAGGGAAACCTTAAATATTAATACTTCCTGAAGCAAAACATTGTATTAAGGAAAGGAAAGGAAATCAACCGAGACTCCGAAAGTAATGGTGAGTGAAATCGGATTAGCCTAAATAAACAAAAATATTTGAAATAATATAAAATTAATTATAATGAAAGAAGTTGGAAGATCATTAATTATAAAATAATTTTTATATAATAATTATTTAATGTTAATTAAATTAATTACCAAAGAAGGTATTAAGTCCTGTAAAATATAAATATTTTATTTTAATAAGTACGATGAGAGAAAACTTGTCGGAATATAGGGGAACCATCCTCTAAGGCTAAGTATAATAAATTTAGCGATAGTGAAAAGTACTGTAAAGGAAAAGTTGAAATAGTTCGTTGTATAACGAAATGAAATAGTCTTGAATTAGTAATTCTATAAGCAGTCGAAGTTTTAGAAAATAAAATGACGGCGTACCTTTTGCATAATGGGTCAGTAAGTTAATGATAGTAGCAAGGTTAATTAGCCTTAGCGAAAGCGACTGAATTATTTGTATAATAAAAAAATATATTAATTTATATAAATTTTTTAAAATATTTTTACTATAAAAATAGAATAAATTCCTTATATATTAAAAATTAATTAAAATATAAGTGATTTATTTACAAAGAATAGTTTTGGGATAGTTACTATTATTAGACCCGAAGCCAGTTGATCTTTCCAAAACCAGATTATAATGGATCGAACGGTTGAATGTTGCAAAATTCTCCGAAGAGTTTTGGAAAGCGGTGAAATGCCAATCTGAACTGGTGATAGCTGGTTTTCTACGAAACATATTTAAGTATGACATCTATTAAGAAATTTATGGTGGTACAGCACGGTAATTCCCAATTAATAATATAAATATTATTAATTTAATATTTATATTAAAAATTTAGGTTGAGGGGACTTTGAAAATCTTACCAATGGAAACGAAACTCGGAATAACATAAATTGATAATAGATATTCAGACTATTCATGATAAGTTGGATAGTCAAGACGGAAACAGCCGAGAACATGGATCAAGGTCCCAAATGATTATTAAGTGAAAATAAGGAAGTAATAGATTGAATGCAGCTGTAAAGTGAGCCTGGTAGTCGCTATCTTTTAATGACCGTTGTAACAACGTAGCAGCCCTTAGACTATTGCGCCGAAAATTTAACGGGTCTTAAATAATCAACCGATATCCTGTTAATTATAAATATAAATAAATTTTATATTTATAAATTAGGTAGTAGAACATTCAGTATAATTGATGATAAACAGTGTTTCATTGTTTGTAAATAACTGAAGAGATAATGCTGACATGAGTAACGTAAAAAGAAGTTATAATACTTCTCGCCGAATACGAAAGGGTTATAAGGAAAGGTTAAACCACCTTATGTTAATGCGGCCTCTAAGGTTCAGAACCAAAGTTTTGACTGATGAGTAATATATTGAAAATCTATATGGTAAATTTATAATAGATCAGGAAAATTAAATATATAATTTATTTTATTTAAATAAATTAATTACTACCGTACCCTAAACCGACACAGGTTCGTAAGTAGAGAATACTAAGGCGTAGAGCTAAAAGTTGTTAAGGAACTCGGCAAGTTGTTCTCATAAGTTTGACGATAAGAGAAACCATATAAAATTAAATTAGCCATAATTTAATTAATTATAAGGTATAATAAAATCGGAGGCCACGACTGTTTACTAAAAACACAATTCAGAGCAATAATTAATATAATAGTATTCTGGATGAAATTTGCCCAATGCCATTAATATAAGAGAGGTAATGTTAAAGTTACTAATCGAAAGTCTGGTTAATAGCGGTCTTAACTATGAGGATCCTAAGGTAGCAAAATAAATTGGCCATTAAATGTGGTCTAGTATCAATAATGTAACGATGGTCTCACTGTCTCTACAACTTGCTCAGTGAAATTGAATTGCGAGTGCAGATGCTCGCTGTCTTCAGAGGGACGGGAAGACCCTATGCAGCTTTACTGTAGTTTGTTATCACATTGATTTAAATTCAATTAATAGTAATTAGGCATGTCGATAGACTTAATTTGGAAAACCTTAGAATTAGAATTAAATCCTTGTTTACCTTATAAATTGAAATTTAAGGGAGAAATGACAAATTGGTAGTTTGACTGGGGCGGTCGTCTTTAAAAAAGTAGCAAAGTACATCCAAAGATTTTTTAATTTATAATATTATAATATTTTTTTATAATATACAGACAAAAAAAACAAAATAATTAATTCTCTAGTATTTTTAAATACAAAAAAAGAATTAAATAAAATAAATAAATTTTATTATTACAAGGTATAGCTAGAAATTGAATGGAGATCAATAAACCAGTGAAAGGTTTTGGAGTGTATAATGGCGGAAAGCATACCTAACTGAAAGACTTAGAAGTCGAACAGATACGTAAGTAGGGCATAGTGACCCCTCGCTATATAATGGAATAGACGGGGATCAATCGATAAAAGTTACGCTAGGGATAACAGGCTGATAGCCGGCGAGAGTACACATTGTCCCGGCTGTTTGGCACCTCGATGTCGACTCATCCTATCCTCCGGGTGTAGAAGCTTGGAAGGGTTCGGCTGTTCGCCGATTAAAAGGGTACGCGAGTTGGGTTTAATACGACGTGAGTCAGTATGGTCCCTATCTTCTGAAGAGATAAATAGTAAAAAGGGAAAGACCTTCTAGTACGAAAGGATCAATAGGCTGTGTTTCTCTAGTGTACCAATTGTTGAATTTAATTTTAATAATTCAAATTATTAATTAAACAGGCATAGTTGGGTAGCCACAAACATATTAGATAAGCGCTGAATGTATATAAAGCAAGAAACTAACCCCTAGATACTATCTTAAATTTATTTCTATTATTTTTATTTAAAATAATATTTCTTTTTAATATATTAATCCATAATATTTTTTAAGAAATGAGATATAATTTAATTTTATAAGAAATCGAACATTTCTTGATAGGATGCAAATGTAAGTAACTGTGAATTATTTAGTTTAGCATTACTAATTTATAAAATAGACTTGATGTTTAAAATTGTTCAATTTTTATATTTATTAAAAAAAAACAAAATAATTAAATTGTTTTTGTTTTTAATAAATTATATTTGATTATTTATTAATCTCTAAATAATATTCATTAATTATATTTTTAATTAATCTTATAAAAGATTAATATTATTTATAGTATAAATCTAATCTCTATTTTTGTTTTTGTTTTTTTTAATTTTCCAATCCCCTTTCTTAGCAATTTAAACGGGTTACAATGTCTGCTCTTTTATTCTTACTATTAATACTAAGAATAAAATAATTCGGAAAAAAAAAAATTTTTTGAGGATAAAATTTGATTTAACTTATTACCAAATAAATTTAAATCCATTGTTAAAGGTAAGATACTTCCATTTAAAAATCTAAGTTTTAACATATTTATTATTTTGTTTTTGGATTTGGTTTTCTTGTGTATTATACTGGATTTTGGGGATTTGTGTGACAATTTCTTCTTTTAAACTAATAGGTCTAAATTTAAATACTACTGTGTAGTTTCCTATATTGTCCATTCCGTAATTCATACAAGCTAATTCTATCTGAGTAAATAAAAAATTGCTTATAACAACTGGATTACTATTTCTAGTCACTAACAATTGTTTACTTAAACTTAATATAGGACCTTCACCAATTGTTTGTTCACTGGCTAATAAAGGTAAAACTACATAAGCTTTATTAAAATCTAATATTTGTAAGAAATCTTTTAAACCTCCTAATTCTAAATTAGGTATTTTAAAGAAGTGGTAATAGCCTATTTTAAATAGTTTTTTATTAGCAACTTGTTCAGATAAATAAGTTACATTTGTTTGACTAAATGTATTTAAGTCAAAGGTTGTAACTTGATTATTTAATATATTTTTCATTATTTTTTAAATTTATTTCCCATCAACTATCCATTAAGTTATTAAATGGATAGTTTTAAACGATGTTTATGTTATAACAGAAGCGATAATAGATATGCATATCTCATCAGTTAATTTAAAAAGAAGACAAGTATTGGAGAATGGGAAACTTATTTTTACAAAACCTTTAATTATAAATAACGATAAAATCTTATAAATAATTTACACATTTAAAAAATTAATGTAATTGTAATATTTACAAATTATAACCCCCTTTGTTTTAGCTTTGGTTTAAACACTCCAGGGTTAAAAGTTAATTGGTTTAACAGAAATCTCCTAAATTTCTTCATGGAGTTCGATTCTCCTTAGCTCTTAAACCTAGAGTTAAATAAGATTTATTTTTGTTAGTATATATTAATAGTGGCATTAGCAGGATCTTTGAATCATCTTTCTTGAGCTTTTACAATAGCTTCATTTATAATTAAAGTTTCAAATTGAGCAAATTCTAGTTTTGAACCTATTCCTTTGGCTTTAATTATAAATTTTCCATCTACAGATTCTAGAGCATACAATTTAGGTGAGATAAAATAAGCATGTTTAATTTCTTGTTCAAGCTTAAATAAACCTAGGCTGTTACCAATTAATTCTTCTGGGATTGCTTGATTTACTACTATACTATCTGTATCCATATAATAAATATCTATTCCTAAATCAATTAGTTTATAGATTATTTTAAACATGTGCATTCTAGCGTAAGCTGTAATTGCAATTGCAGAAGGTACAGATTGGTTAACAGAAATATTTTTGGCATCACAATCTAACATAAAGTTTAAGTATTCATCTTTACCATACAATTCTAAGAATCCAGAGATAGGTTTATTTTCATATCTTATAAATTCTAAATTATCGGTAATATTATATTGTTCTTTAACATTAAATTTAGATAAAATATCTTCAGCTTTTGTTGAGTCAACTATTTCTATGTTATCTTGATATGGTTTCATACCAAGTCTTCCATATAAACTGTTTAATAACAATTTAGCAGTAGTTCTATCCATTTTTATATCACTTAGACCAGCTTTAATTTCGAAATATTTAGTTATAAAGGAATTAAATACATTAGAAGTTTTATCTAATTTATAACCATATAAAACATTAATATTATAACCAAAACTCTTAGCTAATTTAACTTCTTCTGAGAAGTATCATCCGCTTCATTTACCTAAAGGATTATACATTCTATCACCTATTCTATGAGGTAATAGTGGATAATTTGTATATTTAGGATCTAAACCGGTTGTATCTACTTCTACAAAAACTATACCGAAGTAGTTGTTAATGTTAGGGTCGGTTGAGAATAACATATTTCCAGTTGGCATATCATTTAACATTGCAAAAGGATATAGAGAAGTCACATCATAATATTTTAAATCAAATCCTTCATTTCTAAATACTTCTACTACTCCTCCATAATAAGCATTTCTTATTTCTTTATGAGCATTACCTTTTATTATAGGTAATTTATTATCTTTTAAATAATTAGTTCTAAAGATTTTGAAGGCTATAGAAGAATTAGTCGGTAATTTAGTAATATCGATTTTTTCAACACTATATATATCTCTAATAAAAATACTCATTATTTGATATAAACATTTTAAATCTAATTCTAAATAATTTAGTATTTCTAGTTTGAAATTTCAAGTATATGACATAATACCTTCATACTCTTCATCCGATATACCATTGAACATAGAAATCGAAGGAGTTACACCTATATAATTTAAGTTGTTTTCATTTGCGAAATTGTAAGCAAAAAAACCTTTTTGGTCAGTTACTTTATATTTAGCAGCTAATGTTCTTAAGCTAGAAGGTAAAATTAAATATGAATCAAATATTTCTATTTTAGTTTTATCATTATCTTTATGTTGATAGATTATTTTAATTACTTTATTATCTTTGAAAAAAGGTTGTACTTTAAAGTTGTTAAATAAAACTTTAATTAAAAACATATAATCAAAATTAGCAAAGTTGTGAATATAAACTTTAGCATTTGGATTGAAATCTAATAAATCTCTTAAAGCTTGTAATAACATTTCATAGGGTGAATTATAATCTGTAAGATAATAGGTTTTTAAGAAATCTCCTGCAAATCAACCACAAGTAAAAGGTACAAATTTACCATCTTTTACATATGTTTCTATATCGAAGGTTACTATATTTAGATTTAATTTAGCATTTGGTTTAGAAATTGAAATAAAACTATTTTTCATTAATCTATCGAAATGTGTCACATTAAAGTTATCAATATAAATTAAATATCTTTCAAGACTTCTTATAAATTTACTTCCTTCGATTAATGTATCTTCAAATCTATAAAGTATTTCTTTATTTTTAAATAAAATACCTTCGTGTTTTGTATCATTAATTTTATTAATGTAAATTACAAATTCATCTTTTTTGAAAAAGAATCCTTCAGGATTTAAATCAAATTTTAAAATATAATAAACCGATAACAATTGATTTAATGTTTTACCAAACAAATTTAAATTCATTGTTAACATATTTGTCCATAAATCTTATAAATTTGTTTTCATCAACGAATAAATAAGGTCTAAGCTTTCTTAAATTAATTTTACCACTTTTGAGGGTTAATTGTTATTTGGTTATATCTTGAAAACTCCAAATATTCAATCATACTGCTCGATTCTGTTTAACTCTATTTAGTAAATATTTATAAAATTATTTATAGAAATATAAACAAAATTTTATTTAGATTTAGTTAAATTATAAAACATAAAAGAGGATATTAATTATTCAGTTTTCACTAAAGAATTAATTAGTGAACCTTTAAATAAATGTAATTATTTTTTAATTTAATAAATTTAATTAAAGATTTAAATAGAAAAAAAATTAAATTAAACAAATATAACATAAAAAGAGCTTAATTTTTCTGTAAATAAACAGAACTTTATTATATAATATTATAATAATATTCCAAAAATATTCTTTAATTAGAGTATAATATTTTTAGGTTAAACCTCCGTTAAATTTATTAATAATAAGTTATTAAAATATAAATTATAATTAAATTATATATTATAATAATATTAATATTTTAATGTTTATAGCCTTTAATTGTTCAAGTTTTTTATAATATATTAATTATATAATATAAAAAATTCTTAGATCGAACATTTAATTATATAATTAATGTAGGCTTAAATTTCAAAAAAATAAAAATGAAATATATCTTAATAAATATATTAAGTTTTACAACTATTATATCAAGTGTATTAGTAATAACATCTAAAAATCCAGTAATCTCAGTAGTATATTTAATATCTGTATTTGTAAATGCTGCAGGTTATTTAATATTATCTGGTATAGGTTTTTTAGGTTTATCATATATTATAGTATATGTAGGAGCTATAACTGTATTATTTTTATTTGTAATTATGATGATTAATATATCATTAACAGATATAATAGATACTGGAAAACAATATACTAAAAATTTACCTTTAGCTTTTGTAGTAGCTTCATTATTTATATATGAAATGTTTAATATTTTACCATTTAGTTTTAATAATGTATCTGGTTTAAATTTAATCTTAGATACTATTACTAATTTTAATTTATTCATTTGAAATAATAATGAATTAAATTTTGTTAATAATATTCATACAACCTATCAATCTAATATTGCAGATACTACCTTCATTTCATTTAGTCAAATTGAAGCTATAGGACAATTAATTTATACATATGCTGCTATTTTATTAATAATTTGTAGTATTATTTTATTACTATCTATGATAGCACCTATATTTATTTCTTTAAATAAAAAATAATTTATTTAATAATTTTAATATAATTTTAATATAATTTACCCCCTATTTATAAATCAATATTATGATAAATCTTTTTATAAAATAAGTTAATATTTTAAAATTTATCTTAATTTAATATATTATTTCTCTCATTTAGTATAGAAAGGTCTTTAGACTAATTATTCTTCTAGATATTATTTCTATTCAAGTTCGACCTTTTAACATCTTTCTTGGTATAGTATTCTCTCTTCCTGTTGTGGCTATTCACAACTAACCTTTTTTTTAAGTTGTCAGCTTAAAAGAATTTATTTCTACAACTTTTTCTTTTTATAATATTTTTCTTTATATTAGCCCTAATCTACTTAATTAGGACTTAATTAGGAGATGAAGTAAGATTTAATCCATAAAAACAAGAATTGAATTTATTATATAATATTATAATAAATAAGAGTTAAGTTTACAGATGGTTTCTGTAATGGATCTGCAAAATCCATAAAAATAAGGGTTCAATTCCCTCTTAATTCTAAATTAACTTTATTCATAAAATTTGTTTTTGGGTTTAAATCATTATAAATAAAAGAAAAGTATTAATTTTTATATAAATTATAGCCCTTATAAATAATATCTTAAGCATTTAGATATAATTAAATAATAATAAATTAAAAAAAGTATAAATTAATTATTATTTAAAAAAGTATGAAAAAAATTCTCTTAGTTCAATGGTAGAACTGCATTCTTCTAAAGTGTTAATTTTGGTTCGAATCCAAAAGAGAATAAGAATTTATTATTTTAGAAATTTAAATTAAAAATATTAAAATTATTTGATAATATAAAATTTATTATTTAATATTTAAAAAATAGTTTAACTTTCATTATTACTCTTAAGATTTTTTTTTAAATTTTAACAGAGAATATTTGTTAAATCATTAAAATCATTTAAACCTATTATTTAAGGTTTTAAGAATGTAAAAAAATCAAACAAAAATTATTGTTACAGTGTCTTCTACTTTATATTTTTATTTTATAATTATTTTGTTTATAATTATTTTTATAATATAAAGAAATATTTTATTTTATTATAATTTATATTATAATTTACTTATATTAAAATATACTTAATTATTTTGATTTTAAATATCTATTAAACTAGAAAAATATTTAGCTTATACTATAATTTATATTTTTATTGTAAATACAAGTATTACATAAATATTTTTTAAAGTTCTGTTGTTAATTTTAATTAACTATTTCTAATCAATATTTATATTTATTTAAATTATTTGTTTTTTTGTTTTGAAAATATCATACTATAATTAAAATTTATAATTTTGTTTTTTGTTTTTAAATAATATTACAATCATTTTTTGTATAAATTATTTAATTTTTAAAAAAATATGTAATAAAAATTAAATTCTAAATTATAAAATATAAATAGTCATCATAAAATAAAATATAAATATAAATAAAGATAATATTTATAATTATCTATGAATACAAATATTTTAATTTTAACTCTGTTAAATATATTAATTAATTTATTAGATGTATTATTAGTAATATTACCTATATTATTATCTGTAGCTTTTATGACTATCATAGAAAGAAAACAATTAGCTGCTCATCAAAGAAGAGTTGGTCCTAATACTACAGGATATTATGGTGTGTTACAACCTTTTAGTGATGCTCTTAAATTAATAGTTAAAGAAACTGTTATACCTTCTCAATCTAATAAAATATTATTTTATTTAGCTCCTGTTTCTTCATTAATATTTAGTTTATTAGGATGAGGTATTATTCCTTTTGGACAAGGTTTAGCATTATCTGATTTTTCATTAGGAATACTTTATACAGTAGCTTTATCTTCATTAGGAATTTATGGAATATTATTTGCTGGTTGATCTGCTAATTCTACTTATGCTTTCTTAGGTTCTTTAAGAAGTACTGCTGCTATGATTAGTTATGAATTAATTTTAAGTTCTGCAATATTAATTATTATTATATTAACTGGTTCATTTAATTTTACAAATATAATAGAAAATCAACAAGCTATTTGATACATAATACCATTATTTCCAGTATTTATATTCTATTTTATATCTATATTAGCTGAAACCTCTAGAACACCTTTTGATTTACAAGAAGCTGAATCTGAATTAGTAGCTGGTTTCTTTACTGAACATTCTAGTGTACCTTTTGTTTTCTTCTTCTTAGCTGAATATACTTCTATTGTTTTATTTAGTTGTATTACTTCTATTTTATTTTTAGGAGGATATCATATGCCTGAATTATTTATTAATGATTCTTTCATTAATTTACAATCTATTATACTTGGATTAAAAACATGTATATTCTGTTTTATGTTTGTATGATTTAGAGCTACTTTACCTAGAATGAGATATGATGCTTTAATTGAATTATGTTGATTAAATTTATTACCTGTTTGTGTAGCTTTTATTATCTTAGTTCCTAGTATTTTAATAGCATTTAATATTTCACCTTATTAAATTTTTATCTATATATTATTTTTTAGATTTAATTTAATTATTTTAATGATTAATTTGTTAATTTATTCACTTATTAATTATTAAATTAAAACATTTATAAATAAAAATATATTAATTTTATATTTCTTACCCCCCTTTTCAAAATAAAGAATTCTTTGGTAAAAAAGTTTCAGTAGAAAATCCCTTCAGATTGAACACGATTGATAGTAATTCCAGTGGAAACAAAGAAAGTTCTAAAATCATTGAAAGATTTAATAAATTAATTCTTAGATAACAAATAGAACATCTAGAACAAATAGAACAAATAGATGATACTCCTATTTATAAAAATAAATATATAATAATAGTTAGTATTTTAATATTATCTTGTTTAACTTGATATTTCTATGATGATATTAAACTAATAGGTTCTTCTATATTAGCTACTATTCATTCTTTTCGACCCAGACCTGGTGATAGCCCAAATGGTTCTAACGGAAATATACAAGGAAATACTAAATCATCTATTCAATCATTAAAGGATTCATTATATAAAATATTATTTGGTAAAGATGATGAAGGTTATATAGATCAACCTTCTAATCCATCATCTAAGGTTGCAACTCCTGATATGAGAAATCAAATTAATAAATTTGTTGATTTAGAAAATCAAATATTGAATATACAAAATCAAGATATTATTCAAAATTAAAAAATTATTGTATCAGATAATCAATCTGATAGTTATAATGAAGTAGCTTAAGCTACTATTAAAGAACAAGATGTTTGAAGTGATAGAGCTTCTACACTTAGAGTTTTTTTCACCTGAACAAGTTATTTCTTTAGAACAAACTATTTTACCTGAACAAATATTATTACCAATTATTAGATCAATTTGTAGAAAATTTTACTCAATTAGATAATAAATTAATTCCAAATGATTCACCATCATTTACTAATTGATTTGATTATAAAATATTATTATTTGATGATAATCCACTGGATATAGTAGATCAAATTTTAGTACAAGAAGAAATTAAACCAGATTCTAATAATTTTTCTCCTATTGATCATATTGATTCATTCGAAAAAATGAAAGTAATTATTTTTGATAAGACTCATCAAGTTAAATAGATAGTTTAAAATTCAAAATAAAAATTAAAAGAGATACTAAATATTGCAATAAAGCATATAAAATATAACAATAAAAAATTAATTTATTGTTTAAATTTCATAAGAATTTAATTTTGGTTCCGATTGAACGTTGTTCAGTAGTTTAAGACATGCAAATCATTGTTTTTGACAATAAATTATATAATTAATAATTATATAAAATATTATAAAGAAATAAGGTGTAAGGGTGAGAATAATAAATAAGTTACTTTATAATTTCCATAGATAGGAAATAAATTTAATTATTAAATTATTAATAATTAAAATAAGTTAAATAAAAATATTTAATTTATATTAAAGGAAATTTTCTGTTATAAAATACTATTTATTTTGATTAGGTAGTTGGTAGAGTAAAAGCCTACCAAGCCGACGATCAATAGCTATGTTTGAGAGAACAGATGGCCACATTGGGAATGAAATCTCCCAAGTAGTTTAATACTACCAGCAGTCGAGAATATTAGTCAATGCTCGAAAGAGTGAACTAGCTAACTGAAATCAATTATAATAATTGATAACATAAGGGAAAATAATGATATTACCTTATTATTAGTGTCGTCCAAATCTGGTGCCAGAAGACTCGGTAAGGCCAGAGACACAAACGTTAATCGTCTTAATCAGGCGTAAAGGGTTTGTAGGCGGCTTTTAAACTTATTTATTAAAAATAAATTAAAAAATAAAAAAAAAAATAATTAATAAATAAAAGCTAGAATCAAATAGAGGATAAACTAAATAATGCTTAGAGTAGGTCTGATATCCTTAGATACTAAGTAGAATATTAAAGGCGAAAGCTTTTTTTCCATTAATGATTGACGCTCAGAAACGAAGGTGAGGATAGGAAATAGGATTAGATACCCAAAATACCCCTCTCTGTCAACGATGAATGGTAGTTATTAGTAATAAAATTATTAATGGCAATGTTAACACGATAACCATTCCGCCTTGTGAGTACAACTGCAAAGTTGAAAACAAAAAAATTAGTCGGTTTCGGAGCAAACGAAGTGAAGCATGTTATTTAATACGATAATCCGCGTAAAACCTTACCAGTTCTTGAATAAAAACTTTATTTTTTTATTTTTATAAAATTATAAAGGAATGTTTTAACTTTAAATTAATAATTTAAAAATAAATTAGAACATTTAATACAGGTGTTGCATGGCTGTCTTCAGTCCGTATCGTGAGAACTGAGGTTAATTCCGCTAACGGACGAAATCCCTATTGTTAATTAAAAATATTATAATATATATTATATATTATATTATATACTTAACAATTAATGATTCTTATAGAGTTTCATTTGGGGCTAAGACAAGTCGTTATGGCCCTTATGAACTGGGCTATAGACGTGCCACAAAAACTTTTACAAAGTGATGCTAGACTTTTTCCTAAAATGATTTAAATATTTATTTTATTATTAAGGTTAATATTTTTGTTTTTTTAATAAAATATATAATCGAAAGATTTATAAATCATTTATTTTTAATTTATATAACAAAATTAAATTTGGAAAGTAAGAAGAGCTAATCATTAAAAAAAGTTAAAATATAAATTTAGACGGATTGTTCTCTGCAATTCGGGAACATGAAGAAGGAATTTCGAGTAATCGTTGATAATTAGCGCAACGGTGAAACTAGCATCCGTGATGAACTAACTGTCTGTCGCTGGGAAGAAGCTTATAATGATGGAAATGGGAATATAATTATAAATTTTTTCATAGTTAATATTAATTTAGATATATTTTAATATAGTTTATAATATTATTTTAATATAATATAATAAACGACTATGTTAAACTAATTAATTTTTATTAATTCATTTGAGTAACATCTCAAAAGTCATAGCAAGGTAGCCGTACTGGAAAGTGCTGCTGGAAAATAAATTCATTTTACCCCCTTTTTTATTTATATAATTTATAAATTATAAGAGATTAGTTGAGTGGTATAACGGCATATTTACACTGTGCAGAGAGAGTTTCGATTACTCTATCTCTTACTTATAATTATTTTATGATTTTTTAATTAGAATGTTTTTATTATTATTATTATTATTTAATTAAGATTATAAAAAGAATATTTAAAATTTTTATAAAAAATATCACTTATATAATTTTAATATCACTTATAATTTTATTATATAAGAATTTATTATTATAAATTTAATAAAGAGTATAAATACTTATTAATTTGCGAGTGTGCCGAAATTTGGTAGCCGGGTAAATCTTAGGAATTTATGATTTTTTAATCGTAAGAGTTCAAGTCTCTTTACTCGTATTATAAAATATATTAATTTTAATAATATTAAAATAATTTATTACAATCAAATTAAAAGTCTAAATAAATTAAATATTAATTAAATCATAACATAAATTAAGATAAAATTTCTTAAATCTCTGATACAAACCAAAAAACAAAACAAATTTTTTGTCTTTTATTAATTAAATATTATATCCTTTTTATGTATTTTAAAATATTTAATTTTGAATCTTATATTTATTTAGTTTTAATTTTAAAAAGTATAAGTATAAAAAAACAAAATAAATTAAAAAAATTAAAAAACTAAAGTTTGATACAAAAATAAAAATCTGTAACATCTTTAGCTGAATTGGAAAAGCGTTTGCCTTCGAAGCATTTATATATTGGTTCAAATCCAATAGGATGTATTAATTAATATTATAATAAAAAAAACAAAAAAACAAATAATTTTTAAAAATTAGAAAAATTAATTAAAATATATTAATTTAAATAATATTTATAAAATTTTCTAAATAAAAGTAATGATGTTTATTAGTATCATGATTCTTATAGTGGCAATAGCCCTACCTTCAATAAATAGAAATATTTCTCCAAATTTATATTTAAGAATATCTTCTCTATTATTATTTTATACTGGAGCATTAGCTTTTAATGCTTTTTATATTCAGTCAATTGGATCAGGTATAGGTATCTATAGTGGATTATTTCAAATTACTTTATTCACACAATTATTTGATATAGTTATAGTATTAACAGGTTCTGTAATATTAATAGCTTGACCTTTAATAAATCATAAATTTATAGATAATAATCTAGAATTAAATGAAGCAGGACATAATATATTATCAATAAATAATTATAGAATAAAATATTCAATAATAGTATTAATATCAACTTTAGGTTCTTTATTATTAGTATCTTCTTCAAATTTAATAACTTTATATTTAAGTTTAGAATTACAATCTTTTGGAGTTTATATATTAGCATCTTTATATAGACATTCAGAATTAGCAATATCTGCAGGTTTAAAATATTTTTTATTAGGAAGTTTAGCTTCTTGTATAATATTATTAGGTTGTGGATTAATATATACTTTCACAGGTTTAACTAATTTAGAATCTATATATAGTATGATATCAGTAATTGATAATAATAATAATATATTATTAGGTTTTAGTTTAGGTTTAATATTAATTTTTATAGGATTATTATTTAAAATAGCAGCAGCACCTTTACATAATTGAGCACCAGATGTTTATGCTGATAGTGCTACTATTATAACTACATGATTAACTATTATACCTAAAATTTCTATTTTTTTAATATTATTTGAAATACAAACTCATATTAATTTAATAGAAAATATTAATATAATATTAGAATTAAATCCTTTAAATAATATAATAAATAATAATTATTTATGAAGTAAAAATTTATTATTAATAAGTTCATTATTATCATTATTAATAGGAACAATATTAGGTTTAGCTCAATCTAAATTAAAAAGATTATTAGCATATAGTACAATATCACATGTAGGATTTATTTTATTAGCTTTAGCTATTAATTCTGAACAATCAATAGAAGCTTTAATATTTTATATCATACAATATACTATTACTAATTTAAATACTTTTTTAATAATAATATTATTTGGTTATATAATAAAAAATTCATTTAGAGATTTAATACAAAGTATAATGGTTGAAGATGAAACAGGAACAGAAAATGATATTAATTATATATCAGAATTAAAAGGTCAATTTTTCTTAAATCCTGTATTATCAATAAGTTTAACAATTTGTTTATTTAGTATGGCTGGAATACCACCTTTAATAGGTTTTTTCTCTAAACAGTTTGTATTATATTCAGCAATTCAAAATGGATATTATTTCATGTCTATTATAGCTATTATTGTAAGTATTATAAGTGCTTCTTATTATTTAAAAATAATAAAAATAATATTTACAGAAGAAGTAAATACCTCTCAATATAGTGATAAAGAAATAAAAATAATAAATAATTTAAATTCTAATTCAGAAATAGAAATAAGTAGTACAAATAGTTTTATTATATCTACTTTAACATTATCTATTTTATTCTTTGTTCTTAAACCATCAATTTTATTAAATAGTACAACAATACTTTCTTTATCTTTATTTAATTTTTAATGAATAATTTATTAATGTTATTTATATTTGTTCCTATATTAGCTTTAGTATTATTATTTTTAAATTTCTTATTTTCAGTACATAGACCGGATGAATCTAAAATTTCAGCTTATGAATGTGGATATTCAGCTATTAGAAAACAAAATAGAACTGATTTCCAAATTCAATTTTATGTAGTTGCTATGTTATTTTTAATATTTGATTTAGAAATATTATTATTATTCCCTATTGCTGTAACTTTATATAAAGTAAGTACTTTTGGATTTAGTATTGCTTTAATTTTCTTTGTAGTATTAACTATAGGATTTATTTTAGAAATTGGTTCTGGAGCTATATCTATTGCTAATTCTACACAAACTAATTATAAAAAATAATTAATTTTATTTTTGTTTATTAATTTTTTTGTTTTTTAATTTATAATAATTTTATTATTTATTACATTTATTTCATTTATAACCCCTTTTTAATTATAAAATATTTTTTTTGTGTTTTAATCTATATTAAATTTTTTATCTTAAATTCTTATTCTTTTTTAATTATTTTGTTTTAATTATTATTATAAATTAAAATATTTGTTATAAATATTTAAAAGAATATTTAAACTAAGGGGAAATCTGATAATTGGTAATCAGTTGTATTTGCATTACAAATATGATAGTTCGAGTCTATCTTTCTCCAAATATTGTTTTATTTTTTAATTATAGTTTATTTTAAACTATTTATATTTACTATTTATATTAATAAAAATATTTTTGTTTTTAATTAAAATATAAATAATTTATCTATTGTTTAATTCATAATTTATTTTAATATTATACTAAAATTATTATATAAAAATAAGCAAAAAATATAAATTATAATTTAAGCCTCGATTGCTTAGTGGTCAAAGCGCTATTCTGAAGATATAGAAATGTGAGTTCAATTCTCTCTCGGGGCATTATTATTTATTAATATATAATTATATTAATATTATATAAAAATAAAAAATATTTATAAAGCCGGAATAGTTTAATTGGTAAAACGAATTCCTTGTAAGACTTTGATATTGGTTCGATTCCAGTTTTTGGCAAATATTATTTATATTATTATTTTGTATTTTTTGTTTTTGTTTTTTAATTTTATTTTGTTAATATTTATAATAAAAAATACATTAAATATGAGTTGTAGTTTAATTTGGAAAAACATCATTTTTTGGTAATGAATAATATCAGTTCGAATCTGGTCAACTCAGTAGATTATATAATATTTTAAATTTATTAATTTTATTTAATATTTAATTATAGTATATAATTAATAAATAAATTATTGGTAAAAAAATTCAAATTATAAACTTACTTCTAAGAAAGCAGAACTTGAGTGGTTGAGTGTCTCCCTTTTAAGGAGAAAGTCCTGGTTCAAGTCCAGGTGCTTTCAATTCTAGGTATATTTTATTATTTATATTTAAAATGATATTTATTTATCTTTTTATAAAAAATCAAATATAAATATTATACTTTAGAAATCATAAAAAAATTAAATTAAATTAAAATTATTATAAAAAATTTAAATATAATTATAAATAAGGGCAGGTGATCCGATTGGTAATGGTGATTCTCTGTAAAAGAATTGGTTAGCGCCGTAAAAGGTTCGATTCCTTTACTGCTCAATTTTCTAATAAATTAAATGGTAGATGACAAATTGGTCAGTCGCTCCTTTTGGGTAGGAGATATACAGCATGTTCGAATCGTGCCTACCATATTTATTATATTTATAAATTTTAACAAAAATAATTATTAAAATTGAAAAATTTTACAGAAAGAACTAAAAGAGTAAGTAAAATATAAGGCTTAATATTAAAAAACTCTGATTTTTATAATGAGTTTAATAGAATAAATTAATATTTAAAAAAATTCTATCTAAAATCGATTAAATATTAAGGTCTAAAATATTTATCATTATTATTTAAAATATTAAATTAAGCTTTCTTTAACTTCAAATAAAAATAAAAATATTTTTTTTAGGGTGTTATGGCAGAGAGGTTATTGCGGAGTACTGTTAATACTTTATTCATAGGTTCGATTCCTATTAACGCCTTTAATATTTAAGAAATCAAAATAATATTAAATTATAAAAAAAAAAAATATAAAATATTAAATAGAAAAAATAAAAGAGTAAAAAAAAAAAGCGAACATGTTGAAATTGGTAAACAATCTCTTTTTAAGCAGGAGTGGAAGTAATTCCTTAAGAGTTCAAGTCTCTTTGTTCGTATACGTTTTACAATTATAGTGTTCAATAAATATAATTTAATTATATTTAGACAGTTTAGTGTAACGGTTTGCACGCTAATCTCATTAATTAGAAGAAGGGTTCAATTCCCATTCTGTCTTTGTTATTATTAATTAATTAAAATTTTATTATTAAAATATCTAATAAAATATTTAATTTTTTGAATCAATTAATTCAATAAATAAAATTTTAAATTTTGATTGTTCTCTAATTAATTCTATTTAAATTTTATAAAATTTAAAATTTTATATTAATAAGGTCTTTTAGTATAAATGGTAGTACAGCAACCCTTCAAGTTACTAATGTCAGTTCGATTCTGATAAAGGCTATCTTTTTTATAATATATTCAATTTAAATTTATATAATTTAAATAGAATATAATAGATAATAATTAAACAAATAAAATTTAATATTATATTATTAATTGAAAATATAATAATTTTATTAATAAATATATTTATTGTTTTTGTTTTTACTTTATAAAAATAAATAAATAAATAATTTACAACTTAATTTATAAGATTAAAATATTTAAAGTAAAATCTATAATAAATATTGTTAATCGTTATTAAATTTAAAATCTAAATTTAGTACTAATTTTAGATACAAAAATTTAAAAGATTAAAATGTTACATAATTATAATTTAATTATAAATTCTCCATTAGAACAATTTGAAGTGAATAGTTTAATAAGTGTAATAGCACCTATATTAGGATATATAAATATCACTTTAAGTAATTTAGGCTTATATTCTATAATAATATTATTTCTAATATTAAGTTTACATATAATAAGTAATAATGAAAATAAAATATTACCATCAAAATGAAGTATAGCTATAGAAAGTATATTTACAACAATTAATACAATGGTAAGAGAACAATTAGGTAAAGAAATTTATTTACCATTTATTTATTCATTATTTTTCTTTATATTAATAAGTAATTTAATAGGTAATATACCTTATTCATATACTATAACAACTTCGTAAAGACTATATAATTTTTATAAGTATTAATATCTTTTTAATAAAAACAAAAACATTTTTTATAACTTAAATTTTTTACCCCTTTAAAATTAAAAACAAAAATATAATTTTTATTTAAATTATAATATTTTCTTATAATAGTTATTCGTTATTAAATTAAAAAACAAAAACAAAAACCAAAACCAAAAATAATTTAATACTAATTTTAGAAACAAAAACAAACAAAAATGTTACATAATTTAACTTTAATAATAAATTCTCCATTAGAACAATTTGAAGTAAGTAGTTTAATAAGTATAATAGCACCTATATTTGGTTATATTAATATAACATTAAGTAATTTAGGATTATATTCTTTATTAATATTATTTATAATACTAAGTTTACATATAATAAGTAATAATGAAAAAAAAATTTTACCATCAAAATGAAGCATAGCAATAGAAAGTATCTTTACAACTATTAATACAATGGTAAGAGAACAATTAGGTAAAGAAATTTATTTACCTTTTATTTATTCATTATTTTTCTTTATATTAATAAGTAATTTAATAGGTAATATACCTTATTCATATACTATAACAACTTCAGTAATAGTAACAATAGGTTTATCATTTACAATATTAACTGGTGTAACTATACTTGGATTATATATTCATAAATTACATTTTTTCTCATATTTTGTTCCATCTGGAACTCCTTTAGCTTTAGTACCTTTATTAGTTTTAATTGAAACTGTTTCTTATTTAGCTAGAGCTTTATCATTAGGTATAAGATTATTTGCTAATATGGTAGCTGGACACTCTTTATTAAAAATTTTATCTACTTTCTTATATCAAATGTTTAGTAGTAGCTTTATTATAGCTATATTCACTTTAATTCCTTTTGCATTCTTCTTAGCTTTATGTGGATTAGAAGTAGCTGTATCTATTATTCAAGCTTATGTATTTGTATTATTAGTAATATCTTATATTAAAGATGCTATCTACTTACACTAATTTAAAATTAAAATTTTAATATATAAAAATTTTTTGTATTTTTATGTTAATTTAAACATTTTTAATTAAATAAAAAAACAAAAACAAAAAAACAAAAACAAAAACAAAAACAAAAAAACAAAAACAAAAAAACAAAAACAAAAAAACAAAAACAAAAACAAAAAAACAAATAATAAGCTAAATCTAAATTCTAAAACAAACAAATTAAATAATAATAGATTATATAGTTTTGTTTTAAATATAATTAAGATAAAGATTAAAAATTTAAACATTAATATAATGTCTTAAGTTATTTATTAATAATTTAGATCAACTTAAAATATTAAAAGAATATAAATTATAATAAATATTTATTAAATATATTAAATTAACAAAAATTTTATTGTATTTTATAGTTTTAATTTAAATAATTTTGTTGTTATTTTAATAAATTTACCCCCTTTTATTTAAAGGAAGTTTAATATATATAATTAAAATAAAAAATTAAATAATTATAATTTGATTATCTGATACTATTATAAATTAAAATATTAATTAGGAATAGTTTACATTGGAAAGTTAAAACGATTGCTAATTGTTCGGGTTAATCCCTTAGGTGTTCGACTCACCTCTATTCCGTTTAAAAATTAATAATTAAAATTTAATTGTAAAAATGTTTTTTTGAAATTTTTTTGATACAATAAAAAATAGAGGAGTAAAT